AAGGTAACTATCTCGGTTTCATATTTCATATATAAATCTCTATAGAATCTTTGAAAAAGACTTCCTTTCATACGAAAGAAAAGACTTACTATCTTTGGGATCTGATTCTACACCGCTGCTCAATAACTTAGGGGATCGACTCTATTACATAAGTTGATTCCTAAACTTTTATCTCATATCGTGACATAAGTAAGCAGTTCTTATTGTATCGGCCCAAAACCTCACTAATTGATCTTTACGATGCTTATTCTATCAATTTAGATCCTTTCTTTATCCATCGATTAAAGGATCTAGGCATACTTATTTCTTCATATTTCGACTTCTATGAAGTTTCTTTCTTTTTACTTTTTATTTGCTACAGCTGATAAAAATCGTTGTTTTGGACACGATAAATATGATATGTAGAAAGCCTATTTTCTAGTATTTATTAGTTATTAGCGGATTTGTTCTTTCTTTCCTTTTTTTTCTTTCTATAGTGGAGATAGTCGCACGTAATGACAGATCACGGCCATATTATTTAAAGCTTGTGGTAAGAAAGGGTTTCGTTCTAATGCCCTAAAATAATATTCCAAAGCTTTCGTATGTTCTCCATTCCTTGTGTGGATAAGGCCTATGTTATAGAGTATATAACTTCTATCATAGGGGTCAATTTCTAGTCGCATAGCTTCATAATAATTCTGTAAAGCTTCCGCATAATTTCCTTCGGATTGAGCCGACATCCGTTACGGTCGTCATTCGATTCAAAGAATCTCCGTTCCAGAACCGTACGTGAGATTTTCATCTCATACGGCTCCTCCTTTTTTATTTTTTATGTGCATAATGAGAATAATCCATGAAATCAAAAAGATTGAAATTATTTCATTATGAACCGAACGGGGCTAGTGTTTTTACAAGAAATCTCTAGCCAACCTTCCTGTAAAAGATCTTTTCTTAATATCAAGTATCTTGGTACTAGATAAAAATGATAACTCTAACAATTTCTTTGTTCTTAACACCCCTTAATTTCCAGGAATTAGTCACTTCAACAGTCTTCGATGGTTATATGGGTATCCAAAATACGAACGAGATGGATGTTTGTTGTACCAACCATTCTTGTTAGTCCCGATTCCGATAAAGAAAAGGTAAAATTTTATAACAAAGTTTTCATATTGTTGATTCCTGGGCGTAGTGCTTCTTCCCCTATGCTGCCTATTGGTACTAGTGGAGTAAGATTGACCTAACCCATAGGTGTAACCTTTCGCTCAATACTAGAATCTACAATTGAAGCATCTGAGGCTGCATTAATCGGGGATACACGACAGAAGGAATTGTTTTATTTACAAACTTCACCTTCACGATAAGCGTAGATTTATTTCAATAATCTTTTTTTCTTTCTCTCCCGAATAATGTATCTTTCTCCGAAGACTGAAAACGGTAAATAAAAAAGAACATCAAATCGCACCATCTCTGTAATAGGTGAATGCCTCTTTTTCTCCTGAAGTTGTCGGAATTATTCGTAATAAGATATTGGCTACAATTGAAAAGGTCTTATCAATAAAATTTCCGTTTATCCGAGATCTGGGCATAGGTAGCAATCCATTCTATAATTTCTTTTACTTACCTCTTGTGAGAAAATGATCCCACAAGCAAAGGAATTATACAGTACGAAATAACATAAAAAAAAAGAATCATTAAAAAAAAAAAGGATATGACCTTCTATTCAAATTATTATTATTATTTTTGAAAGGAATCAATAAAAAAAATTAGATTTAATTTAATCCAAATGTAGTAGTATAAGAATGAAAGGAACTATTCCGATTTTATCAAGGTTAAAGAATCAAAGAATTTATCTTACAGATTAGGATAATTAGAGAAATCTTAATTGATATGCTACAAAGAGTAAAAAGACTCGAATGATCATTCTATGATGAACCGTCTGTTTTGTGTTGTGTGCATTACATAGTGGGTATACACTATAACAATCAAATATAAAAATTCCTGTGATGATTCATTAATTTGGAATAGATCCATGGGGGTAAGGAGTTATTATTGAAAAATCTAAAACTGGAAAAGAATTTTAGAAGTTTATGGAATCATAGTCTAAAAAACGAAATATAACCATGATTTATAAATAGAATCATGATCTAAAAGAAAAGTATCCATTAAACATAGTTTAAAAAAAAAATGGATCGATTGATTCATTCTAATTCATTGATTTAACCTGGTATAAAATTGATTTTATTTAGTAGAAATAAAGAATAACTATTGGAAAAAAATGGGAGCGCCATCTTCACAAAAATGAATAGATATATATCTTTTTTTTAACAGTTTTTAACAGTTTTTCACAAAAAAAATTGATCTTTATCCCCGGAAGGATTTTTCTTTGATGAAAAGTTTGATCAATTTTTTTATATTTAGAATTGATTGTACGTACCTATCCAACTAATATGAATGACTCACTATTCACTCGGTTTCTGGGCCATAATCATTATGTAGGAGAGATGGCCGAGTGGTTCAAGGC